TGTGTTCGCTCAAGAAAGACTCCAGAAGATATTGATCGTAAATAAGAAGACTGTTTACGAAGAAACAGGAATAGATATTCGCATTCATATACATAAGAATTATGTAGGAACCAAAAGAATCTTTTCTTTCTTTTTGAAAATACGTAAATGGATTTCTTTGAAGTAAAGAGACTATTCAAATTATGATATTCGTGGAAAAACAATCGCAAGAAATGCAAAGAAGGAACATCTTTGATCCAACATTGAAGGATTTGAACCAAGATTTCCAGGTGGATGGGATGGGGTATTAGTAGATCTGACACATAATTTAAATGCGATAATTTATCCTCTAAAAAGGGAAATATTGAATGAATAGATCGTAAATTCTGAGATTTTGGTATTCTTTTTTCTTCAAAGGAAGATACTAATTGCGACGAGAATGGAATTTCCAGAATGACTCCAAAACCTTCTGATACCATTTGAGAAGAAAAATGAGAAGAAAAAGAATTCTTGTGCTCCCAAGATCCATTTTGGTTAGAATAATTCACCGAAGAAATCAAAGATTTCTGTTGATACATTCGAATAATTAAACGTTTCACAAGTACTAAACTAAATTTACTGTCATAACCTAGAAATTCCACAGGTTCGTAAAAAATCAAACTATTTAAGCTATTATAATGAGCAAGTGAGTAAATATACTCCTGAAGGAGTAGCGGATATAGGAAGTTTTGTTGCCGAAATCTATCTTTTTTCAATCTAAATATCCTTGTAATTTGTAATTCTGCTATTGAAATACATTTCTAATGTAACCAAAAAAGAGAGGCACTTCTTGTGTTATGAAATGATACATAGTGCAATATGGTCAGAACGGCGTATGCGATAGAAGAATAAATTCTTCTATTCTTCTATTATTCTAAGAAAGAATTCTAATACTAATAAGATATTCTATTATTAATAATATATTATATATATAGACTATTATATATAGACTATGCACTGTCTATACTTATATATATATACTTTTATACTGTACTTTGATGTAAAAAACATAATGAGAATTTAAGAAGTAAAAGATTATATAAAAGTCAGAACAAATAAAGAATATATACCCCGGGGACAGAGAGCCCAATCTACAGATCTTTTTCCTTTCCCTTTCTATCCAATTTGGTTTTCTTTTCCTTGTTAATATAACTAGAATAACAATAAGAAAAAGGGGTAAAAATCTTTTATTTTCGCAACCCAATCACTCTTTTGACTTTGGAAAGGATTCTTTTTTTATCACTATACTATTTCTTCTACACATCCGTCTCCAATCCACAATAAAGAATAATTAGGATTCATAAAAAAAAAGAATCAATGGTCCACTCACAATTTACAAGAGAACCTTTTCCCACATCAGGCACTAATCTATTTTTAACGTATAATTAGTAATTCGATCGGGTAATCATTCAAATTAAGAAAGGAAGCTCGTTTCTTTTTTGTCTTACTCGAATTGGAGCCATAAGGCTCTATCCATTTATTCACTAGACCCGAAATACTTTACTGAACTTAAAAATTGTTAGAAAAAGAAAGATTCTCGTTCTATTTCTATTATGAGTACTAGAAATCTTCTTTTTCTATGATTATATTATATTATTCTTTTTTCTATTTCTGTTTACGACATGCTTTTTTTTCCATTCATTACCTTTCAGGATCAGTCGCGGTCTTATAAACTTTACCAATAGTCTAGACGAATTCCTTCATCCAAATGTGTAAAAGATCATAGTCGCAATTAAAAGCCGAGTACTCTACCGTTGAGTTAGCAACCCGGATCAATATGAGGTGTAGATATGATCGAAATAAAAAAACTCCAGCAAACTCATCCATTTTACTAATTTTACTAAAGTGAAGGAAAGATCCAATAAGGGAATGGGGATAAAAAGATCTATTTATATACGATCAAATTATATTTGTTTGAGACGCCATTGTCAATATGAATGGACTTTTTAGAAAACAAATTTCAAGAAATTCTATAGAAATTTGTGTTGGATTAGCACAAAATAAAGAATAAATAATAACTTTGAGCGGAAAAAAAGAAGGAATGAAGGAAAAGGTAAAGATAGAAAAAATAGCGGCTTTCTTTAATCAAAAAAAGAAAGGTACAATACAAATACAAGAAGAACCCCCCTTGTTGGGGGGTTCGACAAAAAGAAGCAAGAAAAAAATACGAATAAGAAAAAGAAGAATAAAAGAAGTATGAATAGAACAAAAAACGAAGAAACTTTGAATAAAGAATTACACAAAGTTAGTTACCCTATCCTTTTTTTATTCACGATTCTTTTTTTTACTTTCTTTTTTATCAAAAGAAACTCGAAATTCTTTAAAGAATTCTGTCTTCCTTAAAATATCATAAACAGTTCCTGTGGGTTGAGCACCTTTTTCAAGGAAATATAAAATAGCAGGAACATTTGAATAAGTTTGATTCTTTATCGGATCATAAAAACCCACTTTTCGAAGATCTCTTCCTTCTCTTCGGGATTGAACATCAATTGCAACGATTCGATAGATGGCTCATTGGGATAGATGTAAATAAAAAATGCCCCCCCTAGAAACGTATAGGAGGTTTTCTCCTCATACGGCTCAAGAAAAAATGATTCTAATTTCTAGAATTTCTATTTCTATCTATCTATATAGATAGGAATAAAAATGTATCCATAAAGAATTAGACTGTAATTTGAGCCTTTTTTCCTTCTTTACAGAAAAAGAAAAGAAAATTCATTCGTACTCCTAACTCAAGTTGGGTAGTTTTGAAAGAGTTTGAAAGGAAATCCTTAGAATTTCTTGAGCTGTCTCTAACCTCTTTTTTTGTCTCCTTTCGGATCTATTTTTTTTTTATCATTCTGATCCAATTGTTGAGACTAGTAAAAAGAGTGTTTCCTTGTTCCGGAATTTGTTGTCTTTGCTTTGCGCTTTGTGAAATCATTAGGTTTAGACATTACTTCGGTGATCCTTACTCCTTTTCAAAAAGGCAGCAACATACCTTTTGTTTTTTCTATGGAAAAGGGAAAAATAATACGAACGATTGATTCCTTTGTGATACACTCTTGATCGAAACAGTTTGAAAATTTCAACAAATTTGATTTCTTTTTCATTTCAAAAAATTGTTCAAATTGGAACCTCTCCGTTTATCTCTATTTCTATATTGATGATCTATTTACAAAGTTGGTCTAACTTATTGATTGTCACTAACCCTAGATTATTCCCCCGATAAATGAATCAATCATTTTTGCTCGAGCTCCATCATATGCTATACCTTTCTATACCATTAGTATCTTTATTTAGCAACCCAAGACAAATTCAATTAGGTTCCTAGCAGAACAAACTATGTCGAGACAAGAGCATCTTCATTCGTATAGAAAATGGTGGATGTCAGAATCCACATCCAATCATGTCCTTCAAGTCGCACGTTGCTTTCTACCACATCGTTTCAAACGAAGTTTTACCATAACATCCCTATAATTTTGATTAGATTTTAAATTGGAACCGTATGCAATTGATTCAATATGGAAGAATGAATAGTCATTGGTTGAACCGATACATAATAATATACACTTCAAAATAAGTGTTTATCCGGAGATTTCACTTCAAATTACCCCAGATTTTCTCATATGAATAATATCACATGAAAAAAACAAATAAGTTTTAAGCAAACTTATTTGCATCTTCAACAAATCTTTCGAGATTGTCCATCATAAAAGATCCTTCTTTTCCTTTTCAAAAAAGAAAAGAAATTAGAAACCTCAAAAAAAGCCTTTGACTTTCATTTCATTCAAATGAAAATGAAATCCCCATGAATGGATAAAAGTTTTTAGCCACTTTAACTAAATACTATACTAGAATAACTAATAACTATACTAAACTAAAGATTTCATTTCAATATTCATAAATATTCAATTATAGAAAATTATAAAATAATAAGATTATAGAATATATATTCTTATGTAAGAATTATGTATTTATGTATTAAATTTATGTATTAATATATTCTAATATGAATATTAATCATGAAGTATGAATATTTTCTCATTTTTTATTTATGAAATATGATTTCATGATTATAATATTATTATTTACCATCTCCAATTGAATCTGATTTTCATTTCATTTAAATCAGAGAGATAGTTTGAGAATAAAGTTTCTTTGTTTTCATTATTATGGAGTAGAAAAAGTCTCGTGTAAGGTAAGATCAAAGAGAAAATCAGAATCCTCGGATTCTGATCTTTTGGCATCCATCTCCATCTCCATCATCCATCTCCATCTCCATCATAGAAAACAAAGAATCGTTAACGAAAATAATCACGAATATTTAAGAATAAAATACTTTAGTAAAAAAGTAAAAAAAAAAGATATGATTCTAAGAATAAATCTTAGAATTCAGTGTATCCAACATGAAACATAAAATTGTTGAATTCCGTTTTCAATTTCAATTAGAGAAGAATCCTTCGTTTCTGATGCAAACGATCTGGGACGAAAGGATTCGAACCTCCGAATAACGGGACCAAAACCCGTTGCCTTACCGCTTGGCCACGCCCCATTTTGATTTGGTCTAAGAAAAACTAAGCTAAATATTGGTTATTCGTCAATAACCAACCAAAAGAAATATAGGACATGTTGTCGCTGGGATTCAACACAATAGATATAGAATCAAAAAGATTAATTGATCATTACTTAGAATTCAATTAAGATATTGTATGAAAATAGAATTCCTTGTATTCTTATTTGATTGGATAATGTAAGGAAGGATTCTTGATTGGGGAGAAGTCAAAGAAAAATCAGAATTTCTTTCTTTTATCTGCTTTTTTCTTTTAAAAAATCCCTCAGAAAAACAACTCAATCCAATCTGATAATTTCTTATCATTTCAATTTCATTTTAATCTTTAAGAACAAGAAAAGAATATTTGTTATGTTTAATATCTTTAGTTTAATCTGTATCTGTCTTAATTCTACCCTTTATTCGAGTAGTTTTTTCTTCGCCAAATTGCCCGAGGCTTATGCCTTTTTCAATCCAATCGTAGACGTTATGCCGATTATCCCTTTACTCTTTTTTCTCTTAGCCTTTGTTTGGCAAGCTGCTGTAAGTTTTCGATAAAAAGGAAATCTCGATTCAATTCATAATTTCTTCGATAAAAAAAAGATGAGATTTTTCTTCTTAAAATAAATAAGATCAGAAATAAGATTCAGATAAGTCTGGAATTTAGGAACCCTCGATTCAAAAAGCGAAATTCTGATATTTTCTATTGTATAATTGTATATTATATTGAAATTGAATAAGGGAAGGGGGCGATGATCTTTAATCAGCTAATCAACTTATTTCTTCTTTTGTTCTGACCTTTCCTTTATAAGATTCCATACAATATCTAATTATAGATATGGATATGGCAAGAAATCTTTGGTAATGAAAAAATACGAATCTTATTACATTAGAATATTACATTAGAAAGAAATTCGTAAAAATAAATTGAAAAAAAAACTTCCTTCTTTTTTCATCTTTAGAGCGTCATATCAAAATAGTGTATTGTATAGTGTGTGTCGTAAAATAGGCGATCTATTTCCTTAAAAAAAAAGATCTTATCTTGGAGATTTGTAATGCTTACTCTTAAACTATTCGTTTACACAGTAGTAATATTCTTTGTTTCTCTCTTCATCTTCGGATTCTTATCTAATGATCCGGGGCGTAATCCTGGGCGTGAAGAATAAAAAAAAGAGATGAGATTCGTTTTTACTTTTTTTTTCATAGGTATTTCATAGGTAAATGTAGAAAGAAATGGAATAGATGCTAGATAAAGAGAAAAGATTCATAAAAGAAAATAATCGAAATTTCTTCCGATTATAAAATCTCAAGTTATCAGGGGGGTCGGAGAGAGGGGGATTCGAACCCTCGGTACGAATAATTCGTACAACGGATTAGCAATCCGACGCTTTAGTCCACTCAGCCATCTCTCCCCATTCAAAATGGGAAATCTCTCATGTGATTTCACACGTGAAGTGAAGATTGAGAACCATTTTTATTTTCTTCGAAACAGATTTCTCCAATAGAAAGAATACCTTACTTCTTTTATTTTGTACAAAAGGTTCATTTCCCCGGCCTGGTTAAGTATAAGTACTGGCCGGGCCAGTACTTCTTATTCTTAGAAATTAGATAAGATTCTAATAGATAGATTATCTTAGAAATTCTTTAAGAAATTCTCTATATCTAGATTAATATAGAATATTCTATCTATTCTATAATTCTATCTTAATATGAATATTCTATATTCTATATTGAAATATGAAATTGAAATCTAAAATGTTAGAGATTCTCTATCTATTCTTAGTATCTTCTAAGTAATTCTAGTAAATTAGAGTCTAAATTAGAATATTTAGTCTTTATAGTAAAAGTGTTCTGTTATAGTAATATCTAGTAATAGTATTAGAGTATAATAGTAATGTAATATAGTACTAATATTTTTCGTCTTTATTTTATTATTTTTATTATTCTTAAGTATAAGATTCAGAAATTCATTAATGAAAAACGAATTTCATTCTAAATGAAAGTTGAAGTTCAGTATTATTATTATATTCATCTTACTAATTCTAATTCACTTAAGAAATCTTAATAAGAAGGAAGTATTAAGAAAGAAAAGAAATAGTCTTATAAGAGAAAGAATCTCAAATAGAAAACACATATTTCTAAGATTTTAAATCTTTTACTTGTTCAAAGCAAAGGACAAACTTGAAAGTTTGAGGCCCAATTTACCCGAATTCAGAAAATCTGGCGGTTCAAGTGAAGGGAAGTTTCAAAAAAAGAATACTTAAAACTTTAGTACACTATTTAAATTCTTTAAATTTGACTAAACTTTTTGCTATTCACCTATTCTTTTTTTCAATCCCGCGCCGCAGCAGAACAAAATACGTGTTAATGCTGGAATTTTCATGATTCTGATGCTATCTTGACTACGTCTGATTACTTTGTTGGACAAATAGTCCATTCATATCCAATAATGAATATGTAGCGGGTATAGTTTAGTGGTAAAAGTGTGATTCGTTCTATTAACAACTTAAATAGTTAAGGGGTCTTTCCGTTTTTTTCATATTCCGATCAAAAACTTTATTTCTTAAAAAGATTTAATCCTTTCCCCCTCAATAGGACATTTGAGGAAAGAATATACATTCTCACGATTTCTATCCAAAAGGCAATAAGAATCTTAATAAAAAATTTGGATTATGGAGTCGAGAAGCATAATTTTTTTGATTGGTTCAATTTTTCCAATTGAATGAGTATGAATAAAGGATCTATGGATGATAGTACAAAACTTTCAATCGTAACTAAATCTTCAATTTTTGCGCTGAAAAAGGGGGAGATTGAAGCCAAATAGCTAGAAAATGATGGTTTTGGTTTACTAGAACCCTCGGCTTCTTGTTTCAGCTCGGTAGAAACAAAATTATTTTCCTGAGGATCCCACGAGTAGAAAAGAAATAGGGAACGAAGTAACTAGACTAGAG